TATATGACCCTATCGTTTTTCCTTCATTGATTTATTTCTTTTTATAGATACCGAGATTCCTATTTCATATTGAAAATCTGAAAAATTCTAGTAATTGGAATCATAAGACATAAGAGTAAAAGGATTATTTCAGATTCAAATACAAATAGGTGTAGCAAATAAATAGAATTGGGTGCTATGTCAATTCCATATATGGAATTGATATCCACATTCACATATATAATATTGTAGATTAATCTATATTAAACCTCTACCTTTATTTTTATTCTAGAATACAACTTTATACATTACAATAATACTAATAATAGATCATATGGTCGAAAGATTCATCTATTTCTTTCTACCATACGATCTATCTATTAGAATACTGCCGATTATAGTCCGCTTATTTCATTTAAGACACGAAAATTGGAATCCTTTTCATTTTATTTCATCAATTTTTGATAAGAACTCAGAAGTCAAGTTTAATTCAAATTGCAAATTAATGATTAATTAATTAATCATTTTGACTGACTGTTTTTACGTAAATGATAAGTAGAAAGGCGGTAGGAACTAGAATGAATAGTGCAGTAGCAATAAATGCAAGAATATTTACTTCCATAATCCAATCTTTTTTTTTTTTACTTTTTACTTCGCAATAACTCGGGATTTAATCCCATAGAGATGATAAACCTTTCACCTGTAAATTCAATGAATAAATTCCCTCTCAATCTCGCCGGTTTTGAATCGGATCAATATCATGAATAACAATATCTGAACTATCAAATCAATTCGTCGTCGAAAATCGAATAGTATAACATAGGAAGTTCTTTTATTCATACCGAATCCCAGCTTGGATTCCGGACCCAATCCAAAATTCCTTTATTTATCATCGGGTTCCGTTCTTTTTTATTCTTACTTCCATTTGTGTATGCGTGCCCCCCAAAAAAACATATAGTATTATATTCCGTGGATGGGGAACAATCGAAAAAACGGATCCAGTATTTCTTGGAATATTTATTATAATGCTACCAATAATTGTACTAACCCCCCACATATGTTTTTCCGCTACCACAAAACAAAGAAAAGAAAAAAGACCCTTTTTGTTTTCGTAATGAAATTCTGCCCTCGGCCCCCTTTCGAATTGATTGATGTATTTAGTGGATCCGTCGGGACTGACGGGACTCGAACCCGCAGCTTCCGCCTTGACAGGGCGGTGCTCTGACCAATTGAACTACAATCCCAGGGAAATAAGGGATCTAGCAGAAATTTTGATTCTTTTTTTTTTATCTCCATCCCCATTTGAAGGACAAGGGGGGTTATACGTGATAGATTGGCGAATTATTGGGCCGAGCTGGATTTGAACCAGCGTAGACATATTGCCAACGAATTTACAGTCCGTCCCCATTAACCGCTCGGGCATCGACCCAGGAAGAATCACTTTTAGGCTTATTGGTAATTCGTGATCAACTTCCTTTCGTAGTACCCTACCCCCAGGGGAAGTCGAATCCCCGTTGCCTCCTTGAAAGAGAGATGTCCTGGACCGCTAGACGATGGGGGCCTACTTGCCTAACCGCCATGATACTATGATCATAGTATGAACAGTTTTTTGAAATTGTCAATATAATGTAATGGTATGATTAGATACGAGGAATCTTGCCGCTTTTCCTAATTGCAAAGAACTTTATCTATATTATTTAGTGTAATATAAAAATGAAAAAAAAAAGTGTAAATAATACAAAGTATAGGTTTTTTCGGGGAGTCGTTGGTCCAAAACAAAAAAAAAGGGGTTAAGTTCTATTTCTTTCGCTTTCATTCTTCCATTCATTGATTCATTCATTGTTAAGATGAGATATTCTTATCTCACAATAAAAGAGGAAATTAACAAACAATAAATTTAGTAAGCCTGATCAAGAAATTATCAAAAATTGTTTGAATTTAGGTCAGGGGACAAGAGAGGTAGAATTTCTTCATCGCAGAATTCGATGAAATACCTTGAAATTTATGTCGAATTGGAATTGGTAGGTGTACATGTAAGTGAACTTTATTCGGATGGGAATCAAGTCATTCAATGAAAGAAAAGGAATTGGGTTCGAATTCATTACATTTTACTCTAGACTTTTTAGGTAAATCCATTTTATTATTCAATAATAAAATAAGTCACTAGGGACTATGAGTCTACTATATGTACTTATGTATAACTATATGTACATATAGATTGTATATATAGATATTTGAGATTTTATCCACATAGTAACCCATTCACGAATTCAATCAAATAAGCCCTTTTAACTCAGCGGTAGAGTAACGCCATGGTAAGGCGTAAGTCATCGGTTCAAATCCGATAAGGGGCTTCGGTTTTCATAAAACTCCGGTCGGAGCATTAAGGGAGCATCAAGATATTTTTAATACTTGGAATAAAAATGGGATAATACATTATTTAATAGAGTAACAGTATTATTATAAGTATAGTAGTAAACATTTGTTCAATAAATTGGAATTATTATTCATAATAATAAGT